TAAAGTAGCTCCAAACAGTACTGTTATTATACCGATCAAAGCTATTATATTCATTATGTAAGGTATGACTATGAAAAGAGGAAAAAACCGAGCGACAAGAAAAATCCCCGCTGCTACCATCGTAGCAGCATGGATAAGAGCCGAAATGGGGGTAGGTCCCTCCATGGCATCAGGTAACCACACATGAAGGGGAAATTGAGCCGATTTAGCAACTGCACCAGAAAATAATAGGAAGGCGCATAAACTAACAAATAAAAAATGAACCTCATTATTAGAAATCAAGTTATTGAATATTTGAAACAAATCACGAAATTCAAAACTACCTGTTGTCCAATAAAGACCTAAAATCCCTAATAATAAACCAAAATCCCCCACACGATTCGTTACAAATGCCTTTTGACAAGCATTCGACGCAATAGGTCGTGTAAACCAAAAACCTATTAATAGATACGAACACATTCCAACCAATTCCCAAAAAATATAAATTTGTACCAAATTAGAACTAGTAACTAATCCCAACATTGAAGTATTGAAAAAAATCATATACGCACAAAATCTCAAATATCCTTGATCATGAGACATATAATTGTCACTATAAATAAGAACCAAAATTCCAACAGTAGTAATTAATAATGACATAATAGAAGTAAGTGGATCGATCAAGTAGCCAAACTCTAAAGAAAAATCATTATTGATAGTCCAAGACCATACATATTGATAAATATAACTGTTACTTATTTGATGAATAAACAAATAAAATGAAAAAATCATCACTATAATTAAAAAGAGAACACCAGTAAAAGACCATATACGGCGAAGTTTTTTTATTGACGTTGGAAAAAGCAAGAGTCCCCCTGCTAGTAACATAAGAACTGGAAGTGAAATAAAAGGTATGATCCATGAATATTGATATGTATATTCCATAAAAAAAGATTTTGTTACTATTTATATTTACTAATTTATTATTTCTGATTCACGAACTTTTTTTTCTTTTGAAAAGGGTCAGTTAATAACAAATTAAAATATGTAAAAGTTAAATAGAATTTTCTATTCTTAATTATTCTGAATTTTTTCAAATACTTCAAATATTTCCAATCAAGAACTAAAAATTGTTCCCATAATATACTAAAATGCAATTTTTAGTAAAAACTTTTCTATTTCTTTTTTTGTTCTGACGATATAGAAAATTAAAAATTTTCATTATTATTTTTTACGCATTACAAAACTTTTTATTCACAGAACAAGGTTTATAGAGGAAGGACAAATAATTATACCAAAAAAAAATTTGTATGAATTGCCCAAACCCAAAAAAATAAGAACTATTTTTTTTTAGTTCGTTTATTAAAAATCATTAACCAATTCTCTTTTGAACTGAATGGATTTTTTTCAATTTTTTAAAAATTATATATACTAATCCTTTGACATAAATAAATTTTAAAAGGATTTACTAAAAGTTTAGTTTTAAAAATTTTCGATCTATTTTATGACATGTATATTCCATTCATATATAAACGGAAGACGGCGAAAATAGACAATGCCAGACCAGACCTGAATAGACTCTTTTCTTGTTGTATTCTTTATTATTATTATACTTTTTGTCTTTCTTTTATGTTTGTTTCTCATAATATATTTTAATGGATTTTCATAGAATCCTTAGATTATGAAAGGAATCTAATGAAAAGAACAAATATATAATATATAGTATAGTAAATAAATAGTATAGTAACGAATCATTTTTTTTTAGCAAAATATGTCTTTCACATCCAACTATAGAAATGAATAACTTATTTTAATTTTAAAATGGCAGTTCCAAAAAAACGCACTTCTATATCAAAAAAACGGATTCGTAAAAATATTTGGAAAAGCAAAGGGTATTGGGCAGCGTTGAAAGCTTTTTCATTAGCAAAATCTCTTTCTACAGGGAATTCAAAAAGTTTTTTTGTGCGACAAATCAAATAAATAAAAAAATAAACATTCTAATAATCTGAACCCTTTTAAATCAAAAAAGAGACTAGTTAAATTAAAAAAAATTTATTTTTAAATGATTATTATTTCCTAATGGGATCTATATTTAATTCTTTTTTTTTTTTTAGGATATGTAAACTAAAAAGAAGTTTGTTTACTAAATTCTAAAAAAAAAAAAACGGATACTTTTTGAAAAAGAAAAAACTGAACTTAAGAAAGAAAGTTCAAAGAAAAAAGAATAAACAAGGTTTTACCTTTAATTTTCGTTTTAGCATGTTTGTTCTTTCATTTTTGGGATGGGGAAAATAAGAATCCCCATCGACCCTAAACAAAAAGTTTTTTCTTCATTTTTATTTGATTATAAATTTTATTCTATAAATATAAATATAGAAAATCTACTAATAAATTTTTTATTCAAAATAAATAAGTTCTTAAAATTATGAAATTAGTTGATAAAATTGAAAACTTTTTTTTTTTTTTAATTGTCTTAAACTATTATCTCCCTAAATTTATATTACCATATATAATATATCTCTACCCCTACTCCTTTTAACCCAATTCGAAAAGTTTCTTTCTTCTTATCTTAATCTTTTTTTTTTATCTTCTTTAGGTTTAGGTGGATTTTTTATATAAGGAATCCTATATTAATTTGAAGTGATAAAAAAAGGATTCCATGTGGAGACTAGAATATTAATCAAAATATCTATAAATTTAGAAAAGATTTATTGAATTTTTGTACAATGGAAATTTTGATAGAAATAATAACTTTATTATTATATTTAAATATATTATTAGATACTTGTTAGATTATATAATCTATTTCCCCAATACTGAACAATACCTAATTAAATAAGTTTTCTAAATCGTAAGAGAAATTCTTTACACAATAATAACTTTAACAATTAATACAAAGCTATACAAATATTTCAATCCATTTTTTGAGTGTAATACTTAGACATTTAGACATAATGCTAACTCGACGATTGAATCAAAATAAGTTATTATGATTTCGAGAAAGCCGCTATGGTGAAATCGGTAGACACGCTGCTCTTAGGAAGCAGTGCTAGAGCATCTCGGTTCGAATCCGAGTAGCGGCATGACACTTTATATTACAAATTCAAAATATTATAAAAGAATACGGTATTATAAAAAAACAAGGATTATAATATAATGAATTCAGTTCCCGATTTCTATTCTTATAATTGATAGATCTCCCCCCCCCCCTTTTTTTTTTTTATGATATTTTCAACTGTAGAACATATATTAACTCATATATCCCTTTCAGTCGTTTCAATTGTAATTACAATTCTTTTGATAACCTTATTAGTTGATGAAATTGTAGGACTATATGCTTCCGCAGAAAAAGGAATGATAACTACTTTTTTTTTTATAACTGGATTATTAGTTAGTCGTTGGATTTATTTGAGACATTTACCATTAAGTGATTTATCTGAATCATTACTATTTCTTTCGTGGATTTTTTCTATTATTCATATGGTTACATATTTCAAAAAAAATAAAAACTATTTAAGTTTAAGTTCAATAACCATGCCAAGTACTATTTTTACCCAAGGTTTTTCTACTTCAATATTTTTAACTTACATGCATCAATCCGAAATATTAGTCCCGGCTCTTCAATCTCATTGGTTAATGATGCATGTAAGTATGATGGTATTGGGTTATGCATCTCTTTTATGTGGATCATTATTTTCATTAGCTCTTGTAGTCATTACATTTCAAAAAGTCATAAGAATTTTTGGTAAAAACAGTCATTTTTTAAAAAAGTCATTTTCCTTGAGTGAGATCCAATACATGAACGACGGAAACAATGTTTTAAAAAACACTTATTTATTTTATTCTAATAATTATTACAAGTCTCAATTGATTCATCAATTAGATCATTGGAGTTATCGTACTATTAGTATAGGGTTTATCTTTTTAAGCATAGGTATTCTTTCAGGAGCAGTATGGGCTAATGAGGCATGGGGATCATATTGGAATTGGGATCCAAAGGAAACGTGGGCATTTATTACTTGGACCATATTCGCAATTTATTTACATATTAAAACAAATAAAAATTTTGAAAGTGTAAATTCTGCAATTGTGGCCTTTATGGGTTTTCTTATAATTTGGATATGCTATTTTGGGGTCAATTTATTAGGGATAGGGCTACATAGTTATGGTTCATTTACATTAAACATCTAATTGAATTGAAGAAAGGACCTAACGAATCTAAACATAGAACAGTATATATATAAGAAAAATTCGTGTAAATCATGGAGAAAGCGAACCATTTGAATCAAGTAATGTAGTGATTCAAATGGTTCTCAGAAAATCCAAATGTATATGGTTGCAAGTCCAATTCATTTTTTTTTTTCACTTATTTTCTACAACAAATTCTTTTTTAAATCATTATTATTCCAATATTGTATTGCTGGTTTATTTATTTATTTTTATGTTTATGAAAGAAAATTATCTATAAAAATAATTAGCTAAAATAGCTTCAACTTTATCAACTGATAGTGATAAAACAAAATCTGGATAAATACCAATACCTATTATTGGTAAAAGGATAGAGATCGAAACAAACAACTCTCGCGGTCCTGAATCAAAAAAAGAAAAATTTTGAACATTAAAAAGTTTGTATCCATAGAACATCTGGCGTAACATGGATAATAAATAAATAGGAGTTAATATCATTCCAATTGCTATTACAAAAAGAATTAATATTTTTGTCATTAAAAGATATTTTTGGCTGGTAATAATTCCAAAAAAGACTATTAGTTCTGCAACAAAACCACTCATTCCCGGTAATGCAAGGGAAGCCATCGATAAAATACTGAAAGTCGTAAATATTTTAGGAATTGGTATAGCCATTCCTCCCATATCGTCAAGATAAACAAGGCGTATTCTATCATAACCTGTTCCCGCTAAGAAAAAAAGCCCAGTACCAATAAATCCATGAGAAATTATTTGTAAAATAGATCCATTGAGTCCCGCATCGCTTATAGATCCAATTCCTATAATTATGAAACCCATATGAGATACGGAAGAATAAGCTATTCTTTTTTTTAAATTACGTTGACCAGGAGATGTTGAAGCTGCATAGATTATTTGAATTATCCCTACTATGATCAACCAGGGAGAAAATATAGAATGAGCGTAGGGTAATAATTCCATATTGATCCGAACTAATCCATATGCTCCCATTTTTAATAAGATTCCGGCTAGAAGCATACAAGTACTGTAATGTGCCTCTCCATGTGTGTCTGGTAACCATGTATGTAAGGGTATAATCGGTGATTTGACAGCAAAAACAATAAGAAATCCAATATAAAATATTATTTCCAGTGCGACAGGATACGATTGATTAGCTGATGTTTCAAAATTGAATGTTGGTTCATTAGAACCATATAAACCAATACCCAGAACTCCCATTAACAAAAAAATGGAACTCCCTGCAGTGTACAAAATAAATTTTGTAGCTGAATACAAACGTTTCTTTCCTCCCCACATCGATAGAAGTAAATAAACAGGAATTAATTCGAATTCCCACATGAGAAAAAAAAGTAAAAGATCTCGAGAAGAAAATGATCCGATTTGACCGCTATACATAGTTAACATTAGTAAATGGAATAATCGAGAATTCCGCGTAACTGGCCAAGCCGCTAAAGTAGCTAAAGTGGTGATAAACCCCGTCAGTAAAATAGGTCCTATAGAAAGACCATCTATTCCCAATCTCCAGTAAAAATTCAAAAAATGGATCCATTTATAATCCTCTGTCAATTGAATTAATGGATCGTCCAATTCAAAATGATAACAAAATGTATAGGTTATCATAAGGAGTTCTAAAAAACATATACATAAAGTATACCACCTAATGACCTTATTTCCTTTATGAGGGAAAAAGAAAAGTAGGGAACCAAAAAATATTGGCAAAACTACAACTATTGTTAACCAAGGAAAATAATTCGTAGTAAAAACAAGATACACTTGGACTAGAACAACTCGTGCTCGAAAATATATATATTTTCGAGCACGAGTTGTTGTCAGTAAAAAAAAAAGAAAATGTATTCAAGTATGGTTTTCTCGGATGTATCAATAAGCTAGACCCATGCTTCGAGTTGTTTCATGCCATAAATAAACTCGAACACTCAAGAAATCCGTTGGACAAGCAGATTCACATCTCTTACAACCAACACAGTCTTCTGTTCTTGGAGCAGAAGCAATTTGCTTAGCTTTACATCCGTCCCAAGGTATCATTTCTAATACATCTGTGGGGCAAGCTCGGACACATTGAGTACACCCTATACATGTATCATAAATCTTTACTGAATGTGACATTTTGATCTATAAATTTTTGAACATCATCAATTTTCAATCTAGTAATAAAGCTTTAAATTAATCATTATTTAGATACCAGATGAATCAATAATTTATTATAATTTATCTAAAAAATCTAAACTTACTATGAGATTGAATCATGCGATAGGGCCAAGATACTTTAATTTCTTACGTTTTCGTCATACATTATGTATCCTACTATTCTACAGATAAACAGATAATTCAACTTGATGAATATCATCATTTATCTAATGAAGACTACTTATTTAACAAATTCGATTGATTAATACGAGTTGATTTTCTGTTACGATAAATTGACGAAACAATAGCTGGTCCAATAGCTGCTTCAGCGGCTGCAATAGCTATACCAAAAATGGCGAAAATATTACCTTTTAATTGACGACTATCAAAAAAATCAGAAAATGTTACCAAATTGATATTAACTGCATTCAGGATTAGTTCAAGACACATAAGGGCTCTAACCATATTTCGGCTTGTGATCAATCCATAGATACCAATACAAAATAAATAGGCACTTACAACAAGTACATGTTCGAGCATCATTGACCAACTCCTTATCAATTTCGATTTATTTCAATATAAGTAACAATTTTTAAAATTCAATTAGATTGACTACAAAAAGTACAGAACAAGGGAAATCTATTGGTAATAGATCGAATAAAAAAAAAAGAATTTTGATAGAAACAATTTTCAAAAATATACTTAATTAAAGTTAAAGTAAAGGGTATGGGTGTGATAACCTAGAACAAAGTTTTATTTAGTATTTAGATTGTAGTTGCTAGTTCTAAAGATTAATTACTGGCGAGCCACGGCAATTGCACCTACCAAAGCAGCTAAAAGAATTATTGAAATGAGTTCAAATGGAAGAAAAAAATCTGTTGATAAATGAATTCCAATTTGTTGACTAGTACTTATCAAATCTTGCTCTAGAATCTGATTTGATCTTGTAGTCCAAATAATTCCATACCATGACGTATCTAGAATAGTATTCATTAGTGAAACAAAAATACTTGTACAAACCAGCAAAGTAACTCCACTTCCAATGGTCCAAAGATTCAAATCTTTGGAATATTCTGAACCCTTCATAAACATCACAGCAAATATGATTAAAACATTTATAGCTCCCACATAAATAAGGAGTTGCGCAGCAGCTACAAAATGGGAGTTTGATAAAATATAAAAAAAAGATATACAAACAAGAACCAGTCCCAATGAAAAAGCAGCATAAATTGAGTTGGTAAGTAATACGACACCCATACTTCCTAATATAAGACCTGATCCCAACAAGACTAAAAGAAAATCATGTATCGGTCCAGGCAAATCCATTATATGTACAATAATAAATAAATAAATAGAAATTTTTTTCATGAACTTATTGACTCGACCAGGAAAAAAAATTGTTGATCGATTCGTAATTTAATCTGAAAGGTTGTGAATTAATCTATGTACTTTTATTGGATTCACTTCATTTTTTATATGAAAATTTTATATGAAAAAGAGTATTTCGAAATTATGTATTTTGAAATAATTCCAGATATTATTAATCTCTTTTTTTTTTTTTCAATTATTATTATTAATATATTTTCAATCCAAAAAAAGCTGTAATTCTGATTAATCAAAAATTTTGATTTTTTGTTAGTGACCAAACAAACACCACGAACGAAACCTCATTCCTTTCGATTAAAACAGAAATTTAGTAATTTCCAATTACCATTTAATCAAGGGATTTACTTCTTTTTTATTGGAATTTCAGGAGAATTTGAAATTATTCGAATTGTAGAATCGTCAACTACTGACATTGGTAAACGACCCAAAGCAATTTGATTATAATTCAATTGATGACGATCATAAGTAGAAAGTTCATATTCTTCTGTCATGGATAAACAATTTGTTGGACAATATTCAACGCAGTTACCACAAAATATACAGATTCCGAAATCAATACTGTAATTAAGCAATTGTTTCTTTCGAATATAAGTTTCCAATTTCCAATCAACAACGGGTAGATCTATAGGACATACACGAACACATACTTCACAAGAAATACATTTATCAAATTCAAAATGGATTCGACCGCGGAAACGCTCGGATGTGATTAATTTTTCGTAAGGATATTGAATAGTTACAGGCAAACGATTTGCGTGGGATAAAGTAATCATGAAACTTTGACCAATGTATCTTGCAGCTCGTACTGTTTGTTGACCATAATTCATGAACCCAGTTATCATAGGGAACATATTGTAATATCTATGAATAATTTGATGTTTGTTTCTTTCTCTTGGTTGAGATAAGTCATGAATATAAAACATTGTATTCCTTTATAGTGAAAAGAGTTCGAAAGAAGTTGTTAATAATAAATTACCGAGAGAAATAGGTAAAAGAAATTTCCATCCAAGATTTAATAATTGATCCATTCTTAGTCTGGGTAAAGTCCATCTTGTTGTTATAGAAATGAACAAGAACAAATAAGTTTTAACTAATGTAATAAAGATACCAATTGTCATTACAAAGAGTCCACTTGCTTTATTTATTTCAAAAAGTGAAGAATTTAATATGTACGGAATAGATATATCCCAACCGCCCAAATAAAGAACTGTTACTAATAATGAAGAAACTAATAGATTTAAATAGGAAGCAACGTAAAATAAACCAAATTTTATACCCGAATATTCCGTTTGATAACCCGCTACTAATTCTTCCTCTGCTTCTGGTAAATCAAAAGGTAATCTTTCACATTCTGCTAAGGAAGAAATTAAAAAAATCATAAACCCTATAGGTTGACGCCACAAATTCCACCCCCAAAAACCATATTTTGATTGAGCTTCAACTATATCAACTGTACTTGAACTGTTAGATAATTATAGTCGGCAATAACATTACTGTTCTCATCGCTATTACAGAACCGTACATGAGATTTTCATCTCATACGGCTCCTCAAAAGATATAAATAAATTTAAGGAGTTGGTCGATATTATTTATCTTGGTATGTATGTTTTGTCGGATAGTATAGTATCCAAATCTATCTATCGTGTATTCCAAAATTAAATCAATGGAATTCTGTCTGTTTTAGTTTGATTTGAATAAAAAAGAAAATAATAAATAAAAAAAATAACTTCTGAATTGATCTCATCCTCGTTAAAAATTTAAATTTTTCTTCGTTGAGTAATAACTTAATTCTTCACTAAAATACTTTTTTTAGAAATACAAATAATCCAGCGGTTTTAATTACGAAAACGAAATAACCATTCCATTAGTTCGTCAATTCTGACACGAATTTTACCTTTATGAATATGGATATGGCAAAGAAAATGAATATTGGAATAGCATGGAGATAAGAAAGAAAAAAAAAAGATATCTTTTTTTGTACTTGTATTCTTTCTATTTTTTTTTTTCGTTCCTATTCTTGTTTCTCAGAAAAAAAGGGGGGAACTTATGAAATAAGGGATTATTTCGTTTTGGATAGTCATTTAGTTAATGGGTAGATAGAAGCGTATTCTGGATCGGAATCGTGGGGAGTACTGCCTAATCATTTCTACGAATTTAAAGCCCCAATTAGTATTCTTTTTTTATTATCCATTTTTAAAAAATGTTTATCTTCTCTTATTTTGGATAATTTTCAAAATCTATATTACTAATCCTTTGCATATTTTGGTGTTTCTAACCATCCACTCATTTTTGTTCAATCGCGCGTATTATGGTAATAGATGTATACTAGTACATACAAATAATAGTGAAAATTCACTAGGGTTGATCTTTTTTTTTGAGTCCGCGTCAAGACGGGATAATTAATTAACCAATCTTGGGATAAAAGTTCTCTTTTTATTATGTTTATTTCCGCTTAACTCTTATACCTAGAAAATGAGACTCAATGTTTTTACTGCGAATTCTTTTTTCTATAAGCTGTTTTATTTCACTCATATAACTATCTAATTTAGTTCTTTAGTTCATTAATATAAATAATGAATAGAAAACTATTCAATTCATTTTAACTCTTAAAAAATAGGAGAAGTTTATGTCTTAACGACTCGCACGTAGAGATATTGATAATACACATAGAGTTAATGGTATTTCATAACTAATTGATTGAGCAGCAGCTCGTAGACCACCTAAAAAAGAATATTTATTATTTGAACCATATCCTGAGATAAGAAGTCCAATAGGAGCAATACTTGAAATGGCAATCCATAAAAAAACACCAATATTGAGATCGGCTAAAACAAGGCGATAACCAAAAGGAATTACTGAATAACTTAGTAGAATTGATATAACTGCTATGGATGGTCCGATACTGAATAAATGAGTATCCCCTCTAGATGGAAGAAGATTTTCTTTTAAAAGCAATTTTGTACCATCTGCTAAAGCTTGAAGAACTCCCAAAGGGCCCGCATATTCAGGTCCAATACGTTGTTGTATCCCTGCGGATATTTCTCTTTCTAACCATACAATTACTAGTACACCTATTGTGATTCCGAATATAGGAGTAAAAATAGGGACAAGCACCCATATAATTTCATAGACCTCTTTTAAGGATTCCAATCTTGAAAAAGAATTGATATCTTGTACATTTGTTGTATTAATTATCATTTTAACGGTCAACTTCTCCCATAATGATATCTATGCTACCTAGTATTGTCATAATATCGGCCAATTTCATTCTTTTAACTAACTGAGGAAGAATTTGCAAATTGATAAAACCTGGTGGTCGAATTTTCCATCTCCAAGGAAAACTACCCTGATCCCCTATCAGAAAAATGCCCAATTCCCCTTTTGGAGCTTCGACTCTCACATAAAGTTCTTGTTTCGGCAACTCAAAAGTAGGCGAAGGTTTTTTACTAATGAATCTATATTCAAAATCATTCCATTCCGGATACCTTTCTCTATCAAAACATCGGCTTTCTAAATTTTCATAAGGTCCCCCTGGAATTTTTTCCAAAGCCTGTTGAATAATTTTTATGGATTCCGTCATTTCACCAAGTCTAACTAAATAACGAGCTAATGAATCTCCTTCTTTTTGCCATTGAACTTCCCAATCAAATTCGTCATAACACTCATAATGATCAACTTTACGAAGATCCCATTGTATTCCTGAAGCTCGCAGCATTGGTCCTGATAAACCCCAATTTATTACTTCTTCTCCACCAATAATGCCTACGCCCTCAACTCGTTCTAAAAAAATAGGATTTTTTGTAATAAGTTTTTGATATTCAACAACTTCTGTCAAAAAATAATCGCAGAAATCCAAACATTTATCTATCCAGCCATGAGGTAGATCGGCTGTGACTCCCCCGATACGAAAAAAATTATGCATCATTCTCATTCCGGTGGCAGCTTCGAATAGATCATAGACAAATTCTCTTTCTCTAAAAATATAGAAGAAAGGAGTCTGTGCGCCAATATCGGCCATAAAAGGGCCAAGCCATAACAGATGAGAAGCTATACGACTTAACTCCAACATAATAACTCTGATATAGCTGGCTCTTTTAGGTACTTGAATATTTACCAACTGTTCTGGTCCATTTATGGTTATTGCTTCTGTGAACATAGTAGCTAAATAATCCCAACGTGTTACATAAGGTATATATTGTATAATTGTTCGGTTTTCCGCAATTTTTTCCATTCCTCTATGTAAATAACCCAATATGGGTTCACAGTCAATAACGTCTTCACCATCTAAAGTGACGATGAGTCGAAGAACACCGTGCATTGATGGGTGGTGGGGGCCCATATTGACTAGCATGAGGTCTTTTCTTGTAGCTGGTCCAGTCATAAGTTTTTCCTCGATTCATTTTTCCATGAATTGCCGAAAACACAAATAAGTTGATTAAAATTGAATATCTAACAAAATTCAATATCTAATAAATCAAATAATTCAAAATTACTTTTTTAATTAACGAGTTTTTGACTCCCGAATATCCAATTGTTTAATTAATTCTTTATAATGTATTCTATTTTTCTTTGACAAATAACACAGTAACCCTTGGCGTTTTCCCAGAATTTTACGTAGACCTCTTTGAGATAAATAGTCTTTTTTGTGCAATTCCAAATGTGAAGTAAGTCTTCGTATCTTATTCGTGAAACTTAATACTTGAAATTCAACAGACCCCCTTTTTTCTTCTTTCGAAATAACTGAGATCAATGTGTTTTTTATCATAAAAAAAATTCCTTATAGTTTTAGATATTATATATATTTTTTATTTATTGATGAGTAATAATATACAATTAGCATTGTCACTGATTTCAATTTTGTTTTGTATTTCAACAAATTTCTATTTTTATTTTTTGTCAAATAAAATACATTATTAATTAATACTCAATCCCTTTTTGAAAATGGAATTAGGATATAAATTAGGATATAAAAAGGATGGTATATTTTTACACATACAAAAAAAAGTTAGACTGAAAATCCAAATTTCAATAAGAAAATTTTATTGATTTATTTGTACATTTACATTGAATTAAAGTCATATTATGTATCAAAACGTAAGATAACGGAGATGCTTATTTTTTTTTTCTTCAGATACTAAATATAGTACACATATTGTAAAAATGTCGCATTAACGGATTTGCAATTGTAGATACATATATATTCTTACCATACTAAAATGACTGCCATTATTTGTATCAAACCAATAACGATTCATACAAGCTAAATCTTCTAATCGATAATTGGGCCAAAGAAAAAGTTTTAATTTAATTAGTTTATTATTATATCTATCAAGATGTTTACTTTTATCTAAAACGTGAACACGATTTTTCACTCTATTTGGATTATAAAATGCTTTATTTCTATGGATAGTTTTTTCATTCTTAGAATTGAAACAACTTAGAATTCTAAACTCTCTACAAACTCTAGAGGATAAAATATTTTCAGGAACAAGGAAATCATCATTTTTTTTATATCTATTTTCAGTCCTTTTTTGATGTATTGCAATGGGTTCATCAAAACTATTCTTATCCCCATAGCTTTTTTCTTGGTTTCTTTGAAATTTATTCTTATGAACTAATGAAAGACCTATAGTTTGATACATAATAAATTGTCCATCCTTTTTTACCGATAGACGAACTGGTTCGATAGTCAATATTCCCTTTTTGATCAATTTTGAAAGAGTTAAATCCTTCTGAATTATAAGAATATCCAGACGAATTTCTCCCCTTTGAAGAGAGGATATCGCAATTTCTCTTGGGTTTATTAGTCTAAGCAGGAGACAATATACGTTTATGTTATTGATCATTCTTTGATTTAAGGAATTATTCCATTTTAATTGAAAACACAAATATCTTTTTAGTAAGAAATCAAGTTCTACTTCTGTATTTTTATTGTAGTGCTTTTTATTTCTACGTTTTTTCAGATCTGATTCTGCATACTCTTCTTGAACATATTTTTCTTGGTTTGACATAATTGAGTCAAGATCCTCTTGGGCCACGGATTCTTTTTCGACTTGATTTTTTTTTTTTTCAAATTCAAGAGTTTGTTCATTTGATGATATAAAAATATATTTTTTTTTCTTTCCAATGAGAGTTTTACTAAAAGTATCATTTACATTCCAATTATAAAAAATGAATTTAATTGGTATGATCCACGGGTTAATCCTATATGCATTATAAAGTTTTACAATTTCTGGGAAGAACCAAAGTTCAAAATTCGATATGGAACAACTTACTATTTCTTCATTCATTCCCATCCAATCAAAAAAAACGTTCTTATCAATTTTATCGATTATTTTATAATTATAAACCCCAGGTTTAGTATTTTTATTACTGTTGGTACCCGCCTCAATATTGATCCAGGACGATATTGAGGCCTTTTTTTTAAGACAAAAATGTAGAATTCCACAATCAAAAAATCTTCTATCCGAATTTTTATTAATAGGTATAATATTATCTTCTACTAAATAATTATTGATAGGGATACATTCTAGCATATCAAATAATTTTTTTTTATCGTTATTGTAATTTTTTTTATCGTTATTGTAAATAGAATATAGTTTTTTCTTATTATTTACTTGTACTGGTAATCCATAAATATATGAATCTTTTTGAAAATTCTCTTTTTGATTGGGTAATGTGTAGTATGTTTCAAAATAATTTTTTTTTTTATACTGAATTAAGCGATTTTTTTCATAGGAATCACATTTAGTTAAAGACGTATTTTTGAACATACGACCTTCATTGACTCTATTTCGAAATTTTTTTGGTATTAATCTGGCCCATTTAATCGGATATAAATCGTATTCATAATGACCTTGTAACGAGTTTTTCCATTGATTCATTCCAGGATTTTTAAAATTCTTTTGTTTAGATTCCGAATGAAATATTCTTTGGACTTCAACAAAATAATCTTTTATTTCATTCTTAAGAAAAATAGATGTTCCGTGATATTGAAAGATGGATCTTAACTTATCTAAGTTAATAACTTCGGTTTGTGATAATTTGTAAAATACATATGCTTGAGACAAGTATGATAAATCAAAAAAAAGATTTGTATTCTTATTATTAATATAAAAAACAGATTTATTTATAGTTTCAATAAAGTGAGTTATATTTTGATTTGTTTTATCAATTATTTTTTGATTTTCTTCATTATTGGAAATGTCTTTTTTTATTTTTTTTTTTATGGATTCAATCAAAAGTTGTGCCTTAATTCTGGGGATATTAATCATCCCTAAAAAG